AATTTTCGAGTTCGAAGAGTTTTAAAAAAAATAACAAAGAAAGAAGCAAAAGCTTTTTTTTTTTACAAAAAAAAAATAAAAGAACTTTTAAAAGGAAAGAAAATTCCATTATTTATACCGAGAGAAATATATGAATCAAGTGAAACTCAAACGGAAAAGGATTCTATAATCAGCAATAAAATAATTAATGAATCATTTAGTCAAAATAGATCTACAGGTTGGACAAATTATTCACAGGCAGAAGAAGAAATAAAACATAGAATTGATAGAAGAAACACAATTAGAAATAAAATAAAAAAAAAAAATAAAAAGAATAATGGAGAATCACTCCCAAAAATTTGGAAAATATTAAAAAGAAAAAATATTGAATTAATAGTTAAATTTTTCATTGAAAAAATATACATAGATATATTTATATGTATCATTAATATGCGCAGAATAGCTCTACAACTTTTTATGGAATCAACCAAAAAAATTATTGAGAAATACATTCACAACAATGAAACAAATCAAGAAGGGATTAATAAAATAAAACAAAATAAAATTGACTTGATTTCGCCTATGACTATAAAGACTTTTGATAATCTTAGAAATAGTAAGCGGAAGTCACATATTTTTTTTGATTTATCTTACTTGTCACAAAAATATGTATTTTTCAAATTATCACAAACCCAAGTTATTAACTTCACTAAGTTAAGATCTATTCTTCAATATAATGGAACGTCTTTTTTTATTAAGAATGAAATCAAGGATTTTTTTGGAAGACAAGGAATATTTGATTCCGAAATAAGACATAAGAAACTTCAAAATTATGGAATGAATCCATGGAAAAACTGGTTAAGAGGTCATTATCAATACGATTTATCTCAGATTACATGGTCTAGATTAGTTCCACAAAAATGGCGAAATGGAATAAATAAATGCCATACGTCTCAAAATAAGGATTTAAGGAAATGGTATTTCTATGAAAAAGACCAATTATTTGATTACAAAAAAAAACAAAATTTGAAAGTATATTTATTACCAAATAAAGAGGATAATTTTCAAAAAAACTATAGATATGATCTTTTATCATATAAATATATTCATTCTGAAACTAAGAAGAATGAATATATTTATAGATCATCATTAGAAATAAATAAGAAGCAAGAAAATTCCAGCAGAAATAAAGAATTTAACATACTCAAGAATATTCCTATCAAGAATTATATAGGAAAAAGTGATATTATATATATGGAAAAAAATACAGATAGAAAATATTTGAGTTGGAAATTTAATACAAATATTCAAGTTAAACCTAATAAGGACAAAATAAGGGATAAAATTCATATTTTTTATCTTCCAATTGATTCAAATTCCGAAATCAATTACAAAAAGGTCTTTTTTGATTGGATGGGAATGAATGAAAAATTCTTAATCTTAAATCGCCTCATATTGAATCCGAAAAAATTTTTATTTCCAGAATTTGTGATACTTTATCATAAATATAAAGAGAAACCTTGGTTTATCCCAAGCAACTTACTTCTTTTTAATTTGAAGATAAATCCAAATTTTAGTGAAAATCAAAATATCAAGAGAAAGCAAGAGGAGAATGAGGATTTTTTAAATTTTAGCCCATCAAATTCAAAACAATATTTTGAATTAAAGAATCAAAACAATATTGAAGAATATTTTTTAGAATCGGTCGAAAAACTAAAAATATTCCTTAAAAGAGATTTTCCTTTGCAATTAAGATGGACTGGACGTTTGAATCAATTGAATCAAAAAATGATGAATAATATCCAGATATATGGTCTCCTGGTTAGCCTCATAAATGTAAGAAAAATTACTATATCCTATATTCAAAGGAAAGAAATGTATCTGGATATAATGAGGAGGCGTTTAAATCTTACACAATTAACGAAAAAGGGAATATTAATTATGGAACCTGCCCGTCTATCTGTAAAAAATGACGGACAGTTTTTTATGTATCAAATCATAGGTATTTCATTGGTTCATAAAAGTAAGCACCAGAGTAATCAAAGATACCGAAACCCCCAAAACGTTGCTAAGAATAATTTTGATGAATCCATTTCAAGACATAAAAGAAAAACTTTAAATAGAAACAAAAATAATTATGATTTGCTTGTTCCTGAAAAAATTTTATCGTCTAGACGTCGTAGAGAATTGAGAATTCTAATTTCTTTCAATTTGAATTTAAAGAATCAGAATGCTGTGCATAAAAATCAATTATTTTGCAAGGAGAACAAGATAAAAAACTGGAGTCAATTTTTGGATGAAAGTAAAAAAATTGACATAAAAAAAAATGAATTAATTCAATTAAAGTTCTTTTTTTGGCCTAATTATCGATTAGAAGATTTAGCTTGTATGAATCGCTATTGGTTTGATACCAATAATGGGAGCCGTTTGAGTATGTTAAGGATATATATGTATCCCTGATTTAAAATTTTGAGTTTCCTATATATTCTGTTGTTCTATTCTATCAATCATATTTTTTTTTTTCATTTTTCTATTGATTAATGTTAATTGATAAAATAAGGAATATATAAAGAAATTATGATTATTGTGTATACTACATTAAAATTTCTGACATTATTATTACTGATCAATAAAATAAATATCTGTAAAAAGGGGAGTGTGAAATTCTTTTATGGTAAAAAATTCATTTATTTCAATTATTTTGCAAGAACAAGAAGAAAACAAAGAAAACAGAGGATCTGTTGAATTTCAAGTAGTAAGTTTCACCAATAAGATACGGAGACTTACTTCACATTTGGAATTTCACAAAAAAGACTATTTATCTCAGAGAGGTCTGCGGAAAATTCTGGGAAAACGTCAACGCTTGCTGGCTTATTTGTCAAAAAAAAATAGATCGCGTTATAAAGAATTAATAGGTCAGTTGGGTATTCGAGAGAGAAAAACTCGTTAATTTGAAGAGTTAGTTTTAATTATTCGCTTAAAGTTTGATGAACTTCTTTTCGCTTTCAGCAATTCATGGAAGAATGAATCAGGAAAAACCTATGACTGTACCAGCTAGAAAAGACCTCATGATAGTCAATATGGGACCTCACCACCCATCAATGCATGGTGTTCTTCGACTCATTGTTACTCTAGATGGTGAAGATGTTATTGACTGTGAACCAATATTGGGTTATTTACACAGAGGTATGGAAAAAATTGCGGAAAATCGAACAATTATACAATATTTGCCTTATGTAACACGTTGGGATTATTTAGCTACTATGTTCACAGAAGCAATAACTGTAAATGGGCCAGAGCAATTAGGCAATATTCAAGTCCCTAAAAGGGCCAGTTATATCAGAGTCATTATGTTGGAGTTAAGTCGTATAGCTTCGCATTTGTTATGGCTTGGCCCTTTTATGGCAGATATTGGGGCACAGACTCCCTTCTTCTATATTTTTCGAGAAAGAGAATTGATATATGACCTATTCGAAGCTGCCACCGGTATGCGAATGATGCACAATTTTTTTCGTATTGGTGGAGTCGCTGCTGATTTACCCCATGGCTGGATAGATAAATGTTTGGATTTTTGCGATTATTTTTTAACAGGAATTGCTGAATATCAAAAGCTTATTACACGGAATCCCATTTTTTTAGAACGAGTTGAAGGAGTAGGCATTATTGGTGGAGAGGAAGCAATAAATTGGGGTTTGTCGGGACCAATGCTACGAGCTTCCGGAATACAATGGGATCTTCGTAAAGTTGATCATTATGAGTGTTACGACGAATTTGATTGGGAAGTCCAATGGCAAAAAGAGGGGGATTCATTAGCTCGTTATTTAGTACGAATCAGTGAAATGACAGAATCCATAAAAATTATTCAACAGGCCCTAGAAGGAATTCCTGGAGGGCCCTATGAAAATTTAGAAATCCGACGCTTTGATAGAGTAAAAGATACTGTATGGAATGAGTTTGACTATCGATTCATTAGTAAAAAACCTTCTCCGACTTTTGAATTGTCGAAGCAAGAACTTTATACGAGAGTCGAAGCACCAAAGGGAGAATTGGGAATTTTTCTGATAGGAGATAAGGGTGTTTTTCCTTGGCGATATAAAATTCGTCCCCCGGGGTTTATTAATTTGCAAATTCTTCCTCAGTTAGTTAAAGGAATGAAATTGGCTGATATTATGACGATACTAGGTAGTATAGATATCATTATGGGAGAAGTTGATCGTTAAAATGATAATTGATACAACAGAAGTACAAGCTATCAATTCTTTTTCTAGATTGGAATCCTTAAAAGAGGTCTATGGGATCATATGGATGCTTATCCCTATTTTTACTCTTGTATTAGGAATCACAATAGGTGTACTAGTAATTGTTTGGTTAGAAAGAGAAATATCTGCGGGTATACAACAACGTATTGGTCCTGAATATGCAGGACCTTTGGGAATTCTCCAAGCTCTAGCAGATGGTACCAAATTACTTTTCAAAGAGAATCTTCTTCCATCTAGAGGAGATACTCGTTTATTCAGTATTGGACCATCTATAGCAGTCATATCAATTTTATTAAGTTATTTAGTAATTCCTTTTGGTTATCACCTTGTTCTAGCCGATCTCAGTATCGGTGTTTTTTTATGGATTGCTATTTCAAGTATTGCTCCTGTCGGCCTTCTTATGTCAGGATATGGCTCAAATAATAAATATTCTTTTTTAGGTGGTCTACGAGCTGCTGCTCAATCAATTAGTTATGAAATACCATTAACTCTATGTGTGTTATCAATATCTCTACGTGTGATTCGTTAAGACATAAATTTCCCCCTACTTCTTTTCTTTCTAGGAAGGAAGTGTCGTGAGTTGAATATATATTTTATTTTTTCATTATTAGCGGGTTGATGAAGGAAACCAGATAGTTATATGAGTGAAAGAAACGGCTTATAAATTTGCAGTAAAAGATTGAATCTCATTTCCTATGTACAAGAGTTAAGAAAAGTAAACATAAGTATTAGAGACTGTTTACCCCAAGATTGATTGATTAG